GATCCTTGAAAATCCATAGAGTCTTCTGACAAAAAATTCGGCACACTCCAAGATGTTCTATTTTTACATAAAAATGTATTCGCTCAAGAAGGACTCCAGAAGATATTAATCGTAAAAAAGAGGATTGTTTACAAGGAAACACTAATAGAAATTCATATTCATATATATATAAATTATATAAGAAACAAAATAGTCTTTTATTGTCTTTTGAAAATACGTAAATAGATTTATTCCGAATAATGAGACTATTCCAATTATAATATTCGTGGAGAAGGAACTGCAATAAATGTAAAGAGAGAACATCCTGGATCCAGGATTGAAGCATTTGGACCAAGATTTCCATATGGGCGGGATATGGTATTAGTATATCGGACAGATAATTTAAATGCAATAATTTATCCTCTAAAAAAGGAAATATTGAATGACTAGATTGTAAATTGTGAGATTTTGGTATTTCTTTTTCTTCAAGGGAAGATATTAACTGCAGCGAAAATGGAATTTCTACAATGACTGCAAAACCTTCAGATAGAATCTGAGAAAAAAAATGAAAATAAAAATAATTGTTATGCCCAACAAATATATTTTGGTAAATATCATTAACCGAATAAATCCAATAATTTTTTTGATACATTCGAATAATTAAACGTTTCACAAGTACTGAACTAAATTTATTGTCATAACCCAAGGAGTTTTGGGGTTCATAAAAAATCGAACTATTTAACCCATGATCATAAGCAAATACGTAAATATATTCTTGAAAGAGAAGTGGATATAGAAACTGTTGTTGCCTAGATCTATATTCTTCTAAATATCCTTGTAATTCTTCCATTTATATTTCCACGTGAAGCAGAGGTAGAAGGAACTTATTGAGTTATAAAATAACTGATACATAGTGCAATATGGTCAAAACAGAGTATTATGCATAATAAAGGATATTATGCATATATACAATAGTAATAAAAAAGGATACCCTGTAAAGGAAAGAGGGAGTCCAATCAACAGGTTTTTTTACTCCCTTTTTCTATCAAAAATGGTTTATCTTCGTTATAATTACAAGAGGATAATGACCCTTTATTTTTGCAACCTGATTGCTCTTTTGATTTTGGAATTAATTATCTTTATCAGTATACTGTTTCTTTTACACATTCGTCTCTAACCCATAATAATAAATATTTAGGATCCATAAAAAAAAGAATCAATGGTCTCCTAACGGGAGACCCCATCCTTTCCCGTACCTGGCACTAATCCATTTTTAACGTCTAACTAGATCGGGTAATCATTTAATTCAAATTAAGAACATAAGCTCGTTGCTTTTTGGTTTATCAGAATTGGAATTGGGGCCATGAAGCTCTATCCATTTATTCACTAGACCAAACTATAAATTTTAATTTGTTTTGTCCACTTCCCTACAAAAAAATGGTAAGAATGTGAGTAAGGAGAAGTTCTTAATTTTACTTTCATTTCAATTTGAAATTTTTTCAATTATAATAAAATAATAAATTTATTATTTTATTATATTACGTATTACGACATGCTACTTTTTCCATTCATTACCTTTGAGGATCAGTCGTGGTCTTATAGACTCTACCAGTAGTCTGGACGAATTTATTGCTTCATCCAAATGTGTAAAAGATCATAGTCGCACTTAAAAGCCGAGTACTCTACCGTTGAGTTAGCAACCCAACCCTTCAAAACAAAAGTTGGATATGTAGATACGATCGAAATAAAAAACCAATTGAATTAGACTGCACGACCCCATCAAAACATTGAAATCTTTCTTGTTGATTTATTGATCAATTAGAAAATAAAAAAAATGTATAGATCATAGTAAAAAGCACCAAATTCCTAATAGAAATGCCAAAATTCCGACGGACCAACTATTTATTTATACATTTTTTTTTTATTTAACCCAAGTTAAGGAAAAAAAAACATCTTCTATGACAGTAAACCCGGCAATACAAAACAAACCCGTCATTTCACTGAAGTGAATTGAAAACCAAATCCCATAATAGAATATAGGATAGGATCGGGATAAAGAGATTTCTTTATCTACGATCAATTATATTTGTTCAATATAACATTGTCAATATCAATATAAATATGAATAGAATGGTGATAAAACGAATAAAAAACTGAAGTAAATCAAATAAAGATTTGTGTTGGATTGGCACAAACAAAAAAAATATAAATAAATCAGAAATTTTTATAAAATAAGGAAGAGATAAAGACAGACAGGTTTATTCAATCAATAAAGAATAAACAAGATTAATTCCTTGTTTGTTGCTGGATTCCTATAACAAGGGGAAGTTCATTTTAGTATGAATAGAGCAGGAAAAGAACAAATTATAGATAATAAATTGTAGGTAAATAATTACACTATATATATATTTATTTATTCCTCCCCCCCTTTTTTCTTTTAATTAACTTTTCATTTTAACTAATTGACTTTAAACCGAACTCGAAATTTATTCTTTAAATAAATCTGCTTTCCTAAAAATGTCATAAACAGTTCCTGTTGGTTGAGCACCTTTTTCAAGGAAATATAGAATAGCAGGAACGTTTGAATAAGTTTGATTATTTATCGGATCATAAAAACCCACTTTTCGAAGATCTCTCCCTTCTCTTCGGGATCGAACATCAATTGCAACGATTCGATAGATGGCTCATTGGGATAGATGCACATAAACAATCTCCCCCAGAAACGTATAAGAGGTTTTATCCTCATACGGCTCGAACTCGAGAAAAAAAAAATTGCATTCGTACTCATAACTCAAGTTGGGTAATTCTGACATAGTCCCAGGGGAATCCTTAGACATTTATTGAGCCGTCTCTAACCTCTTTTGTTTGTCTCATCTCGAGTCAATTATTCTGATCCCTTTCTTGAGACAATTGAAAATAGTGTTTCCTTGTTCCGGAATCCTTTATCTTTCCTTTGTAAAATCATTGGATTTAGACATTACTTCGGTGATCCTTACTCCTTTTCAAAAGGACAGCAACATACCTTTTGTTTTTTGTTATTTTCTTCTATATAAATATAAATGGAATACCCATAGAAATAGAATACGAAGAATTTAGATACACTTTTTATCAAAAAAAAAGTTTTTTTTTACTTGTTTCAAGTTTAAACCTTTCTATTTTTTTTTTTATTGATATTGATAATATATTTACAAAGTTGGTCTAACTTATTGATTGATTAGCACTAACCCTAGATTCTTCCCCTTGATAAATAAATCAATCTTTTCTACTCGAGCTCCATCACGTACTATCAATCTAATTTGTCTTAGATTCCTAATAGAACAGAACAAATTATGTCGAGACAAGAGCATCTTCATTTTTATGGAAAATGGTGGATGTAAAAATCCACAGCTGATCATGTCCTTCAAGTCGCACGTTGCTTTCTACCACATCGTTTCAAACGAAGTTTTACCATAACATTCCTATAATATGAAAATAAAATTCAATTGAATTTCAAACCACGATGAAATATGTGAAATATATTTAATATTAAATATATTTCATTTAATATGTGTAATCATGAATAATCATTGGCTCAACAAGCAGTATATAATAGTCCATACTTTCTACCTATAGATAGAAAAGTATTATATATATTTTGCGGATCTGGGATAAGGATAAAGTTCAGTAAGGATCCAATTTATTTACCTCGATATTCTATCATATGAATAAAACGTATTTATAAAAAAAAAACGTTTGCTAAAGACTCATTTACATCTCCAACAGATTGTTCCGGATGGTCAATCATGAAGGATACATATTTATATAATATAACAAAAAAACCATAAAACTAAAATTGATTAATTTTAATTTAATATGTTTAGTTTATAAAACTGGAGCAAAATCCATTATTAATCAAATAAACTCATCCAATGACCCCCCCAAAAAAGGTCGTAAATTTCTAGAAACTATTGATTTATCATACTTTTTCAAGTACCAACCAAGAGTTCATAAAAAAATATTGAATATTATTAAATAAAAATATTATTAAACATATTACAATTATTTACAATTATATAATTACAATTATTAATTACAATTATATAAATTATATAAAATAAATAAAAATATATATATATTTATGAGTATAGGACTTTAATTATGAGTATAGGACTTTACCTTGTTTATTTTATTGATATGATCATATGGATTTTTTATGGTTATATAGTATATGGATTTTTTTTTTTATTTGTTTTAGTTCGACAATTTTTCCATCAATTTCATAAAAAAGTTAAAGTACAAGTATATTTCATATACTAATTTCCTCCAATCCTTAATCCTTACCTTACATTACATGGATTTACAAACATATATTTCCAATAATTTTTATTTGAGGAATCTAAGCTAAGATATAAGATAGAAAGAAATGGAATTCCGACAATTCTCCTATTTTGTTACCATACCACAGCTTTAGAGGTTTTCTAAGATTGATGATGAAACTGATGAAATTAGTAACAAAAACTCACTACTCTTTACTATTATGTCCACATAGAAAAATGTGGATACTTTTTTTTTTACTTTAGGCTTTGTGTGGAAAGGAAGAGGGATGCCTTTGTTTCACGCTGAAATTCAGAATGCATCATGTGATAATTCACATTTGATGAATATGTTATATTCAATTTAGTTAAATGGATAACTAACTTAAAAATAAATATAACCATAGTATGAGCATATTCTGAATGTGAATGATAAACCAAAAAAGAATTTTAATTTAAAATGAAAAAAAAAATGCATTCTAAGAATTCAGAACAACTTTTTTTTTGTTCTCTTAAAGATTTTTTGTTTTATGTGGGATTTTTATGTGGGATACAGTATGATCCTATCTTATGTTTCTGATAGATGGGATCTGGGACGGAAGGATTCGAACCTCCGAGTAACGGGACCAAAACCCGCTGCCTTACCGCTTGGCCACGCCCCATTTTGATCCTTTGGCACTAGTAAAGACTAGTAGTCTTATTAGTTATTGGTCAATCCCCCCCCCCAAAAAAAAAATACCAAAAGAAGTACATTACATAATACGTAATATATAATAAATACATATGAAATACATATATAGCATATTTTTGTTGCTAGGATTTATAGGATTTAAGACATATAAATTATATATAAAATGTAAAAAATTCATTGATCATTACATAGAATTCAATTAAGATAATGTATGAAAGTAGAATTCCTTGTATTCTCATTTGAATATGGTTAGGAAAAATTTTAGACTTGATTTTAGAGAGTTAAAAAAAGAAGGATTTTTGGACTTGTCTTTTTCATTTTTCCCTTATCTTATAAAAATAATTCAATCAAAATAAAATTATCTAATACACAAGAACGAAATGTTTGTTATGCTTAATATCTTTAGCTTAATCTGTATCTGTCTTAATTCTGTCCTTTATTCGAACAGTTTTTTCTTTGCCAAATTGCCCGAAGCTTATGCAGTTTTCAATCCAATCGTAGATGTTATGCCTGTTATACCTCTTTTCTTTTTTCTATTAGCCTTTGTTTGGCAAGCTGCTGTAAGTTTTCGATGAAATTTTGAATACTTTGCCAAATAGACTCATTTTGGCAAATCGATTCATGATTTATTCGATAATAAAATTCGAAAAATGAATAAGATCAACTAAGTATTACATTATTTATTATTATAAACCCTCGATTCAAAAATTTCAATTATTGTATTTATTGTATATATTAATATTAAATAGTATATATTAATATTAAATAACCGCAAAGATGAATTTGGATCGGCTTATTTACTCGTTCTGACCTTTCAGTGAGCAAAGAGTTTACTAGGTCTAGGTCCCGTACAATACCTAATTGTCGATATGACAAGAAGTTTTTTGTAAGTTTTAAGTAAGGAAGAAAAATCTTATTACATACAATACAAAGAAATTCGTAAAAATAAATGACTTTCTTTTCAAAAATTGAATTTTTTTTGCGGGGGGTCGTGTAATGTAAAATTAAACAAACAAATTAAACAAAATAGTACATGTGTTGAAAAGAAAAAATAGGTAATCTATTCCCTTTTTCGAAAATAATCTTATTTTGGAGGTTGTGTAATGCTTACTCTTAAACTCTTTGTTTACACAGTAGTGATATTCTTTGTTTCTCTCTTCATCTTCGGATTCTTATCTAATGATCCAGGACGTAATCCTGGACGTGAGGAATAATTTTTTTTTTCTAAACTTTTCTTATTATTTTATCTATTCTATAAATTTACCTATGATAAAATCAAGGAATTGAAATTCCTTCTCTTTTGAAAGTTCGAAATCGAAAGTATCGAGCGGGTCGAGTAATCAGAGCGAGCGGAGAAAGAGGGATTCGAACCCTCGGTACGAATAATTCGTACAACGGATTAGCAATCCGACGCTTTAGTCCACTCAGCCATCTCTCCAAATGGAAAAGAAAATCGAAATAATTTAAAGAAATTACGGAAAATTCCATATTTTATTTTAATATTTCATATATTATGAATTAATAATTCTTACATATTACATAATATATATTATATGTTAATATAGTATATTAATATAGTAGTAATATACTAAACATAGTAATAATATGTATATATTATTTTAATATATATTAATTTAATATATATTAAATTAATATTTTTAAATTCAATTAAATAAATGCAATTATTAAATTGAATATTAGGAATTTCCTATTTTTCATTAATATAAAATAAGTAAGTTCAGAGTAAATAAAGAACGAATTTGATCAAGAATTACATTTAGATAATGATTCGAAACAAGTATCTACAATACAATAGAAAGAATACCTTACTTCTTTGATTTTGTACGAAAGATTTATTCCCCCGGCCTGGGCCTGGTCTTAGTTAAGTACTGGCCAGGCCAGTACCTCTTTTTGTCTAGCTTCAATGACCCCTTCAATCCGAAAATACTAGCAATCCAACAAAACAAAGATCAAAGATATATATAGTCTTATTGAAATTTATGTATGTTATTTACAAAATTAGAAAATATTAAATGTGCCCTTTACCCTTTTAAGTCCCTGGCTAGCAGGACTAAATATGCGTCAACACCATAATTTGGATCCTATCTTGATTGCGTCTCACTCCTTTGTTCGACAAATAGTCCATTTATATACAATAATGTATATGTAGCGGGTATAGTTTAGTGGTAAAAGTGTGATTCGTTCTATTAAAAACTTAAATAGTTAAGGGAAAGGGTATCTCATTTTCATACTCCGATCAAAAACTTTATTTCTTAAGAAGGTTTAATCCTTTACCTCTCAATAGCATATTCGAGGAAGAACATACATTCTCACGATTTGTATCCAAAGTCCTATTAGAAATCCATTTTTTTTTAATAAAAAAAATGGATTATGTATATGAAGTCGTGAAACATAATTTTTTTGAACTGGATCAAGTCTTCCAATTGAATAAGTATGACTAAGGATCCATGGATGAAGATACAAAAGTTTAGTTCCAATCGTAACTAGATCTTCTATTTTGGTGTTGTAAAAAGGAAA